TTCAAAAGCTTTTCGATATATGAACAAGATTACTATAAAAGAGTTGGTGAACATTGTTCTGACTCATAGCTCTAAGATGACTAGCATGAATAAGCCAGCTTCAACACCACCTATACTCTTAATCATAGACAGACTTGCACCGACCTCAACATAAAAGGATGAGCCCGGCCTGTCTATTTATATGCATTGGCTTAACTCATTCCTATACACTGCAAAGAACACATAATTAAAACAGCCTGGTAAGGGCTGTACAAGGGAACGAAAAAGGAGTTTGTTTGATAAGAAAGAGTTTGTGCTTAGTTAACAAACATCGAGTTTGGAGTCGGGGCAGCGTGGATACGAGACTATTGAAGTTAAGTTTGGAATCATTTTGGTTTTCTATCTTCAGATTACCAAATTGGAGAATCACCAAGGCCTTTCAGCGATTCGACGCGCCCCCCTAAGCTAGACGCTTCACCTACCCAGAGAATAGAATGAGTCGCCCGCCTAGTCTTACTAAGAGTTTGAATTGCTCCGGGCGAATGAATCGCATTAGTGTGATTTGGCTAGCAGAATCGCCCTTATATTATATATATTTTTCAACCAGGTCAACGCATCGCCACTACGGAAACGAAATTTCCTTAGTCCTTTTTCTGTGAAACAAAGCCAAGTCTTTTCCGCCTTCCATCCCGCGTTTCCCTGCTTGAGACTGCTTTTTATTAGCCCAGTCATGAACCACCCCGGTTGGAGCCATGGTCTACCCGGCAGTGCTTCATAGCCCCCTTGCTCTTTGTCTAATCTTAGACTAAAGGTACGGCATCCTTTTTTGTTGTTTTTCTTTTGGCCGTAGGTTGTACGCCAGCCATATGTAGCTTGAACTGTGATGGCCACAATGCTTAGCTACCCAAGATGCCTTTGGTTGAATGTTCACACCCGTCTGCACTTCCTACATTCATTCCCGGAAATTGAAACAAAACAGGAAAACTGGAATTGTAACCCCCCGGTCTGCTGTAGTCAGCCTCACGGTGTGCCTGACTGGCGAGTCCGCCGTCTCCACGGCTTCCCCTTTAGCGGGCTGCTCCTCAAGCCTTCGAGTGCCGATCTTCGCGAGACGGCCCAAGCGAAGATCTTCGATCCGAATCTTCGCATCTACTCTCTCTTAGAGGATGAACCACGCCTTCGCTATCGCAAGAATATAGCGATCGAAGAGAGCTATCGCTCAGCTGCTTCGCGTATTACTTACGAAAGCCGTATTGTCCGAAGGGGGCATGCCGCAAGAGCGTAGGTGAGTGGTAAGCGTAGGGGGCGTGCCCGAAGGGCAGCGGAAGCTGTGTGGTTCCAGGTGCCGTCGCTAGATTGAGATCTGCAGGGTGGCGAGGACTTCGACTGCCTTGTATCGGGTGCAGAGAAGGGGGTGGTAGGCTTAGTAGGGCTCGAACCTACAATATAACCGTTATGAGCGGTACGTTTCAACCAATTAAACTATAAGCCCCTACGGATCTCTACATGCAATTCGCTCACTTCGGGAAGAGCGGACGGAAAGGGGAGGCCTTTGCTCTATCTGCTTCTTCCTCTTCAACAATTGGATTAAAAAAAACGGATTTTCTTAGTTTATAGATATAATTATATAATTATATATCTATTTTTTATTATTATTTATTATAATAAAAATTTTTTAAGCAAGCGGCCCCTTCGCGACTCAAACTGCCGGTACGCTTTCCGGCTCGCAACGACTCAAACGGGCGGGGGCTTTTTATTTGCTTGCAATGCTTGCAGTTCGCCTTTAGTTAGAAGTAGAAGTAGAGGGCACCCTTTGCCCCACACTTCAGAGAAGGTAAAAAAGTATGGATTAAGTAAGAAAAAGTACATAACATAAGGAGTGAGAAAGAAAACCTTGGTTACGGGAACCAAAGGTTAGGCCGACTACTTACTTTAGTATAGCTACACCTAAAAAAGTTTATTCCTACCCCCTTTTCTTCCCCTTTCTGTCAATGTTGCCAATTCTCAAATTATAATGTACCCTCGCGCATACAATTGCCCAACAACTTTCTTCCTCCGACTTCTTTAGCCACTTCCGCATCTGTCGTATTCGGGATCGGGAGAGCTTGGCTTCGCGGCGGAGCATTTAGCAATGCCAGCCAGCCTGGTGAGGGCTGGCTCTGTCTGGGGACAGGCTAAGGCTGGGCCTGCTGGGCTTGCTTCTCATGAGATTGGGTGAGGGAATCGGAAGGGGGCTCATAAACCGGGCGGGCGGGCTTTTGGGCACACGGAAAAGGGGAAGTGGATGGAGGGTGCTTCTCAGCTAGAGTTGGGGGTGGGGTCGCTATAGTGGCTAGGGCGAGTCTTCCTACACGGCGCCCGGCTCCAGACGAAGCGGCGGCCTCCCCTCGAAGCTCTTCATAGTCCAGGCGGGGTAGACAATCTTCTCTCAAAAAGAGACAGACCAGAGATGACAGAGGAAGGTATTCGGTTCAAAAAAGATACGGCAGTCAGAACAGCCTCAGCCCAAAATAAACTAGGG